TTCAAATCCAACAATTAAGTAAATAATTAAGATTTTCTAGTTAATGGGTCAATTTGTCCTGAGTTGTTGTTTTGTGAAAAAAACTTCATTTTTCATTGCAATAGAAATAAGAGCGGAGGTTTTTAGGCATTGTGTCTTTGGAGATACTATACAATTAATTGAAGGGATAAATCCAATCAAAAAAAGAATTTCTTTTAGGAAAGATATTAAGAGAAAATGGAATTCAAGGAGCAAGTACAATAAAAAAAGAAGTTTAGTAATCTTCCAGAGGGGAAAAGTTGAAGTCTAGTTTATATCATTTTGGCGACATGGCCGAGTGGTAAGGCGGGGGACTGCAAATCCTTTTTCCCCAGTTCAAATCCGGGTGTCGCCTGATCAACACAAGACTCAAAATTCCTTATTATGTTCGGCCAATATATAACTCAATGGATTATTCCATCACAGACGTAAAAGAACTGTTGATACTTGCTTGATTCTAAGCATCTGTCGCTTCTCAAAACTCAAAAGGATTAAAATCCTTGCGTCTAAGATTCAAGATTCTAGTGTAAGAGACTTTTGAAGTCTTTCCAATACAATGGAGTGTCTACGGACTGGATCTTCTCGATCTTAGCTTAAATTGAACTAAGCCGGACAGGCAAGCGAATTAGTGGGTGTGAAAAGAGCAGGAAAATCCTTTGGATACAGACTCATGAAAGCCTATAAATGCGCAGGCATTCAATCAATATTAGATTGAATGGTTAATTGGCTTTTTTAGAAAAAAGTGCAAAAAGAAAGACTTTTTTCACTAACCTCTAGCCAAGAATGAAATAGGCTATCCCCCGATTGGTTCAAGAGTGACAATCGGGCGATAGTAAAAATGAAATCAAATAGGAACGATAGGGATGAATGATTGATCTTCATTCCATATTGTTTATGTCTTTTACTTATGAAGGTCAACAAAAGAAACAATAGATTTTATTATCTATGTGTTCAATTAATAACATTCCCTTACTACTTCCACGAATGGCAAGGCCTATTTTGTGTAGGCTTAATGTTTCCTGTTTTTACTAGAAAAATCATATAAAAATTTATTCGAAGTGTATTTAGTGTATTGATTTATCAAGAGTCTTGGGTCAGAATCCTTTTTGACTGTTCACTATTGATCCACTATTATTAGTGAACAATAATGGACTAATTCCTTCATATTTATCGAAATAGAGGACATCATTCACATGGATATAGTAAGTCTTGCTTGGGCTGCTTTAATGGTAATCTTTACATTTTCCCTTTCACTCGTAGTGTGGGGACGAAGTGGACTCTAAGTACTACTAATTAAGGTGATGAATCAAACTTTATCAATTGTTTTCTAGATAGTTCTGTAAAGCGCTTTAAATTATTCCATTTGTTTATTTAATTCAAACATCTTTCTTTATTTCAAAGTTCCATTGTATTCTGGTCTGGTATAGTAATGTACTATATGACTAATACTCTTTTTTCAATCAAACAGATATTTCAACGATTCTCCTGGTCGTATTACGAGAGTAAAGAGGATACAGAAAGAGATTCCAACCGAATTCTTACTAAATTCATAAACCAACCAAATTTTACCACATATATCGACAATGAGTAAGAGCAGATTCCCTTTTATTTCTTTTAAATGCTTCTTTTTGAAAAAGAAAGGAGTACTTTTTTGAAAAGAAATAGATACACACTTTCGATGTTCAATCATTTTTACGACTCCTTTTCTAAATCCGAATAAGTTCCGTTCCCATGGAACTCCTTGAATTATTGATTAGTGGTGTAACCAATTACTTCTTCATAATGTCAAAAAAATGACTAGGTGTTATATATCCACATATTGCTTTTTACTTCATTGATTTTATTCTTTGGATGTATATCAGGATTCATAGTTCCTATTTGAACTAAAAAAAACTATAAGAAACCCTGGAATTCGAATGGTAAGACTAAGAGTTGTCTTTTGCTTTTTTGAGCTTGATTGGAATCAATACAAATCAAATGGATAAAACAAAGAATTAGAATAGGGTAATATTAAGATTACATATACCTAATTCATATTCCATATATGATATATGAAGATCAATATTTTGATTGATCTATATTAATCTATAGAAGCGGACTTTCTATACTTCACTAAAACTAAAAAAGTTAATAGTATGGTAGAAAGAAAGATGAATATATTTCTTTCTACCATACTATCAGATCTCATAGAATATTGCTGATTGTCGTTCGCTCATTTCATTAAGAATCAAAAGACGAAGCTTTTATTTATTCATTTTTTATTTATTCAATCATTAATAAGAACTAAGAATAAGAAGTCAAGTTTCATTCAAATTAATTATTTTGACTTATGGTTTTTACATATATGATAAGTAAAAAGGCAGTAGGAACGAGAATGAACAGTGCAGTAGCAATAAATGCAAGAATATTTACTTCCATAATATCATTATTTCTCTTTTTTTTTATTTCGCAATAACTCGGGATTTAATCCCATAGAGATGAAGAATCAATCTTTCGCCGGGAAATTCAATGAGATGAATTACATCGCGATGATATTGAATCAGATCAATATCATGAATAAGAATATCTGAGCTATCAAATGGATTAATCGTCAAGAATTGAATAGTATAACATAGGAGGGTCCTTTATCCATACCGAATAAAAAATGGTATTTTGGATTAATGATCCAATCAAGACTTTTTTAGTTCTTATCCGGTTTTCTCTTCTTGCCTTTATATATTATAATATACCAACAATCTATCACCTTTTTTGTACAATCATCCAATCAAGTATTTTTTCCCATTTGGGCACTTTTTTTGGTTACCAACCCATCGACGTGAAATGAAAAAAGGACCGAGTTAAGTTCGAAATTCCTTTTTGAAGGTTAATGATCTAGCTTTCTTGGCAACTAAAGAAGTCTGACAAAGATGAATCTTGGTCTTGGTATAAAAGATCGAATATTCCATAAAATTCACTATTTTTTTGATTGTTTCTTTGGACCCGAAGGAAAAAAGGATGCATTCCCTTGCTCGGTGGGACGAGATTCTTTTTAGTAATTAAGATTCCACACAATTGGAACCAAAAAATGGGTTTAACCCGAATGGGTTCCATCAGGGTAACTATGTTTAATTCATTTTCTAATGTTAGTGCAAAAACTTCTCCTCGTAAAAAAAATAAACATATAGTATTGTTATACATTACAAGGATGAGGAGCAATAAAAAAATGCAGTAGAGTATCTACTGGAATTATGAATATGCTGCCCCCAATAATTGGACTAATTCACATATGTCTCTCTCCCACCAATTGTTACTATTTAAAATAGAACGGATTTGTTTGATGATAAATGCTAAAAAATAACTAAAGATTACTTTTGGGAATGAAATTCTGTTCCCTATACCCTTTTCTCCGAAAAAGAAGGGATGAATTGAGTATATATTGAATACGTCGGGACTGACGGGGCTCGAACCCGCAGCTTCCGCCTTGACAGGGCGGTGCTCTTACCAATTGAACTACAATCCCCCTAAAAAGTATATCTCTATTATTTTGATTTCATGCAAAGCCCCTTTATTTTGAATTACGGCGTTGGAACAGGGATCCGCGTATCTATTGATAGTGCTGTGAATGCTTAGTGATAACAACACGGATTACTAGTAATCCGTGTTGTTATTCTCAAATCGATTGAGAATCCATTTTTCAAGGAAAAAGAGAAAATAAAAAAATAGAAGTAGGGCAGAAAGTTTTTACTTTTTTTCCTGCGTATTCGTTCTTTCTGGAAAATAAATGGGTTATATCCATTCATGGTGGATCAGCGCTTTTTTGGGCCGAGCTGGATTTGAACCAGCGTAGACATATTGCCAACGAATTTACAGTCCGTCCCCATTAACCGCTCGGGCATCGACCCAGGAACAATCACTTCTAAGGTTATTTAGAATCCATGATCAACTTCCTTTCATAGTACCCTACCCCCAGGGGAAGTCGAATCCCCGCTGCCTCCTTGAAAGAGAGATGTCCTGAACCACTAGACGATGGGGGCATGTTTTCCTGACCGACCCATACTATGCTCATAATATGACTAGTTTTTCTAAATTGTCAATATAATAGAATAATATGACTAGATCTGACGGATCTTCCTGTCGTTCATGATTCCATATAATTTATTGATTCCTTGTTTCTAGTCCTGAATCATTGATTCAAATCGCCATTCTATTTTCTCTATATGGATTCTATAGAAATTAGAAAAATTGCGAATTGATTCTAGAAATCTAGAAAGTGAGATTCTTTTCTTTTTATTATTTATTATCTAATAAAAAGACCAAAAGAATATGAAGTTTAAGATACTTGCATGGAGTAATTTGTCTTTAAGAAAAGGTTTTAACTTAATTTCTTCGACTTTTCATTCATTGATTTACCTTTGTTAAGATGATATATACCTATCTATATCTCCCCACTAAACTAGGAAATTTAAAAAAGAGAAATGGAAATCCGGAATAAAAAAGTAAGCTACAAATTTTTACCTAATAAATTTGGTTCAGAAGACAAGTAGAATCTCTTGATCATATGATTCGATGAAAGATCTTGGATCTATGCCTAAATCAAATTGGGAAGTACATGTATCAAGTGAATTAAGTTCGGATGGGGGAAATTCAATAAAAGTAATTAGGGCCATTGTGAAATTGAAACAATTTATTGCATTGATATCAATAAACCTTTTCTTTTTAACTATACTAGGTAAAGAAAAACGGAATATTCCACAACCCGTTATGAGTCTATTGCATATACGTATGTATAGAATATATGTACATATATCGAGTTTATCCGTATAGTGACTCAGTCAGGAATTGAAAAAAAAAAGCCCTTTTAACTCAGTGGTAGAGTAACGCCATGGTAAGGCGTAAGTCATCGGTTCAAATCCGATAGGGGGCTTTCGGGGTTTTCATAACCCTCCTTTCTTAGTATTCATATTTGGAGAATACAGATATTCCTTCTATTAGTATTTAGAAAT